TTATTTTACTGGATATTACGGAGCCTGTTCATGCAGGATGTGATCGAGTCTGATCATAGAAAAGATTCTCTTCAAGCGAACCGACCTATCCTCCGTAGGGGGCTTGCGCGGTGGTTCGAACAAAGACACATTTAATTTTGAATGCAAATGTGGCAGATAAGATAAAGTCATATATCTGCACGGCCCAATCAATAGTTCAAGTCACACACTCCCATAATCCATTCTTTTTTCGGAGAGTTCCCTTCAATTATTCATATATTTCAAATAAATAATCGAATTTCTTTTGTTAAGTTGAAGGGAAATATCCAAATACATGTCTTATTTAAAAAACAAAATAATCCATATTTTTAGCAATGAAATACTATTGCTCCTCCCCAAAATGATACATGATTGATTACAAATATCTATGATCCATATTGTCTATAAAGGACCTGAAATGCCTTGCTTACGTATCATTGGAAAGTGCATTAACATGAATACGGCAGTCAGAAGAGGTAATACAAAAGTATGTAAACTATAAAAACGAGTCAAGGTAGATTGTCCCACACTAGCGCTTCCGCGCAATAACTCTACCACCGACGATCCTATTACAGGAATAGCGTCGGGTACACCTGTTACAATTTTTACTGCCCAATAACCTATTTGGTCCCACGGTAAGGAATAACCTGTTACACCAAAGGATGCAGTCAATACACCCAAAACTACACCCGTAACCCAAGTTAATTCGCGAGGTTTTTTAAAACCACCAGTGAGATACACGCGAAATACGTGCAAGATCATCATTAAGACCATCATACTTGCCGACCATCGATGAACTGATCGGATTAACCAACCAAAGTTAGCCTCAGTCATTATATATTGAACAGAGGCAAAAGCCTCTGTAACGGTCGGACGATAATAAAAAGTCATAGCAAACCCCGTCGCTACTTGGACTAAAAAACAAGTAAGTGTAATTCCTCCTAAACAATAAAATATATTGACATGAGGAGGAACGTATTTACTAGTTATATCATCGGCAATCGCCTGAATCTCAAGACGTTCTTCGAACCAATCATAGACTTTATTGAGATAGGTAAACCAAGGGACCCCCCTGAGAACCGTATATGAGAATTTCATCTCGTACGGCTCAAACAAAAATACTAAAATACTGGTTATTTGTAAAACGGATATGTGTAAGTTTTAAACTTCTTAACTTAATCCTAATATTCCAATCTTCTTTGAAGGAAGATAAGAAAAAAATAGAAATCCGAAAGCTATTCTTTTTAATTATAATGCCAAAATCTCAAGTTGGCTCACTCGTCTTTTCTCTTGATTCTTCTAGGCCTCTTGAATATTCTATCATTTACTTCATTTTTTTTATTTTTTTTGTGTATGTAATGCAATTTTTATTTTACTGTTGTTTTTTTATTATTATTGATAGGAATTTTCTTGTTAAGACCCTATGAATCAATTCAAAAACCTCAGATTCATACCAGAACCACGATCGATGATTTTCAAAAAAACCTTTAATCGAAGTCCAAAAATTCCCTGAGTAAGAACTGCTGGATCATCACTTATTCAATGACAGTGAATAGATATTATGAAAAAAATTCAAAGAAAGTTTTGCCCTTTGATCCAAATAAATATAAGCGGGGGCAGTTTAAAAGAATAAAAATCGTTCATTTTATTCTTCTAACTCTTTAAATTTTTTTTAGTCCGGTTGCGAGGTTTAAATAGAAATATTAAGTATGAATCATAGTTCTAATACTTCAGAATCTATTTTCTATATTCCGTGTTCCAGATACTAGAAGAAATATCTGACGGGGTAAAGCCATCTCTATCAAGATGACGGATCTTTTTTATGTTCTGTATTATCAATAGGATCCATTATAACAAGTCACACACTCATATTCCGGAAATACAGAAACAAAGAAGTTTCACGGTCGAACTACCAAATCAAAATAAATAGAATGGGCTAAAAATCAAAGACTTAAATGCAAAACTTTACCTTCTCTTCAAAAAAAAACTAATTAGTTTGTTCTTGTGAATCTAATTCTTAGCAATTTGGTCCAGTAAAATGGACGAATTATAAATCTCTAAAATAATAGAGAGAAATACCGCAAATAGAGCCATTGCAACACCCATAAAAGGAGTAGTTCCCCATCCAGGAGCGACTTTACCATATTCTGAATTCAATGGTTTCAATAAATCCCCTACAACAGTTCGTCTTGGACCAGATCTAGAACTACCCTCAACGGTTTGTGTAGCCATAAATCCTACTTTTTATTCATTGAGATCTGTTGACTTTGTATACCATTCCGTTGTAAATAAAGGATCTTACCCTATAGATCTAGTTTGGTCTTGATATTATATAATAATGGAAACAGCAACCCTAATTGCCATCTCTATATCTGGTTTAATTGTAAGTTTTACTGGGTATGCCTTATATACTGCTTTTGGGCAACCCTCTCAACAACTACGAGATCCATTCGAAGAACATGGGGACTAGTTGAAGTAATGAGCCCCCAATATTACGATATTGGAGGCTCAAAGCTTCAATTGATATTGCTTCAATTGTCAATTGATATAATGAAAAATCATTTCACCTTTTTAGTTGGAACTATAGGGGGTTCTCGAAAAAAGATAGCGAAAAAAATGATTCCTAAAGTCGAGACTAAGAGGAATGTATAAACCAATGCTTCCATAGATTTGATCGTGGTTTACAATTATAGCTTTCATACCTGTTTTGGGAGGATTATCTCCTGGATAAAGAAAAAGAAAGAACAAGAGTAAGAGTAAAACAAACTGCAATGATTCAAATAAAGATTTATTCAGTTTCCCTATATAAATATCATAACAAAAAAAGTCGAATCGAAAAGGAACAAACGAATGTTCTTTCTATCAGACTGCCTGTCTTTTTGTGCTTGGATCTCCAAGTTTTTGGAATGCTCCAAATTCTACTTGAGCATCCAAATCTGGATCGATACCAGCAAAAACATCTCTGAACAAGGTTCTAGCACCATGCCAAATGTGCCCGAAAAAGAAGAGCAGAGCAAACGAAGCATGTCCAAAAGTAAACCAACCCCTTGGACTGCTACGAAAAACACCATCTGATTTTAAAGTAGCACGATCTAATTCAAAAATTTCACCCAATTGAGCACGTCTAGCATATTTTTTCACAGTAGCAGGATCACTATAACTGATTCCATTGAGTTCGCCACCAGAGAATTCAACAGTTACACCTACTTGTTCGACACTATACTTCGATTCTGCCCTTCGAAAAGGAACATCAGCTCTAACAATTCCGTCTCCATCTACCAAAACAACCGGAAATGTTTCAAAAAAAGTAGGCATACGACGTACAAAAAGTTCACGCCCCTCTTTGTCTCTAAAGATAGGATGTCCTAACCAACCGACGGCTATTCCATCGCCATTGTCCATTGAGCCTGCTCTAAACAACCCCCCTTTTGCCGGATTATTCCCGATGTAATCATAAAAAGCTAATTTTTCAGGAATTTTAGACCAAGCTTCTGATAAACTTTGATTTTCGGCTAGCCCAGCACCAACTCTTCTATATATTTCTTGCTGGAAGTATCCCTGATCCCATTGATAACGAGTGGGACCAAATAATTCAATCGGGGTAGTTGCTGAACCATACCACATAGTTCCTGCAACAACAAAAGCTGCAAAAAAGACAGCAGCGATACTACTGGAAAGGACGGTTTCAATATTTCCCATACGCAATCCTTTGTATAGACGTTGAGGTGGACGCACACTAAGATGGAAAAGACCCGCTAATATGCCTAATGTACCTGCTGCAATATGATGAGAGGCTATTCCCCCCGGAACAAAAGGATCAAAACCTTCCACACCCCATGCGGGATTGACGGATTGTACCCTTCCTGTTAGTCCATAAGGATCGGACACCCATATTCCAGGACCAAACAATCCTGTTACATGAAATGCGCCAAAACCAAAACAAGCCACCCCTGCAAGAAATAAATGAATTCCAAAGATTTTTGGCAAATCCAACGAAGGTTTTCCAGTACGTTCATCACAAAAGATTTCTAGATCCCAATAGACCCAATGCCAGATAGCCGCCAAAAAGCACAAGCCCGAAAACACAATATGTGCCGCGGCCACACCTTCGTAACTCCAAATACCTGGATTCGTTATAGTCCCTCCTGTGATATTCCAACCACCCCAGGAATTGGTTATTCCTAAACGAGTCATGAAGGGTATAACGAACATACCCTGTCTCCACATTGGGTCAAGAACAGGGTCAGAGGGATCAAAAACTGCTAATTCATATAGAGCCATCGAACCGGCCCAACCTGCAACTAGAGCTGTATGCATTATATGGACAGAAAGTAAACGGCCGGGATCATTTAATACAACGGTATGAACACGATACCAAGGCAAACCCATGAAAATACCTCTTATATCAACAAAAAATAGACACTATGTAACTTTATTGCACTGTAAAAAACTATACTATGGACCCTCCCTTTTCAGTAAATTATCTTGCATAATCTCGCCTAAAGAATTCATATTTGTTCTAGTTTTTTAGTAATAATAGAACATGGAACAATTATATTCATTCGTAGGAACAAAAAGAAGCAGATCTATTCTATACCCGATAAGTAACAATACGCAATGGTGGTGGGGCTTGACTTTATTTTATATGAGTGTTATATTCTATATGGGTGTTTATATCATGGAAGGGCCTACCCACCCCTATTTCGGCTCTTCTAAATGATGCCGCACCCGATAAGTAACAGCAATGGTGGTGGGGCTTGACTTTATTTTATATGAGTGTTATATTCTATATGGGTGTTTATATCATGGAAGGGCCTACCCACCCCTATTTCGGCTCTTCTAAATGCCGCACCCGATAAGTAACAGCAATGGTGGTGGGGCTTGACTTTATTTTATATGAGTGTTATATTCTATATGGGTATTTATATCATGGAAGGGCCTACCCACCCCTATTTCGGCTCTTCTAAATGCCGCACCCGATAAGTAACAGCAATGGTGGTGGGGCTTGACTTTATTTTATATGAGTGTTATATTCTATATGGGTATTTATATCATGGAAGGGCCTACCCACCCCTATTTCGGCTCTTTGCCGCTAGTAATGAAATGATTTTTATCAAATAAAATCAATTCATTCTGTTTGACATTCTCACATCAAAGCCAAATATTGCATCCTTTTTTTTTTTTTATGCCTCTTGGAGCTCCAAAAGTACCTTATCAATTTCCTAGCGATGATGATAATGGTAAAAAAATTAATGGTTATGTTAATCGTAATGTTAGTGGTAATGGTAAAGGTAATGGTAATGGTAATGGTAATAATAATGATGATGGATCTTGGGTTGACTTATATAATGGCCTTTATCAACAAAGAGTACTTATTTTAGGTCAAGAGCTAAACAGTGAAGTAGCCAATCAACTTGTAGGTCTTATGGTATATCTCAGTATACAGGACCAAAACAAAGATATATATCTCTTTATAAATTCTCCGGGCGGAGATGTAATATCTGGAATGGCAGTCTTTGATGCTATGCATTTTGTAGACGCAGAGATACAGACAATATGCCTAGGAGTAGCCGCTTCAATGGCATCCCTTGTTTTGGTAGGAGGAGAACCTACCAAACGTACAGCACTCCCTCACTCTAAGGTAATGATCCATCAACCTGTAAGTAGTTTTACGGATGGAAAATTAGGAGATGATGTTTTGGACGTAATTGAAATAACGAAAATGTACAATAATCTTATAGATGTTTATGCAGAAAGAACAGGCCAACCTGCATCGCGGATATCCAAAGACATGGCAAGAAGGGATTTATTTATGACAGCAGAAGAAGCCAAAGCCTACGGAATTGTTGATACAGTAGGGGACGAGTAGACTAATAAAAAATGAGGCTAAAGGATTCCTCAGAAATACACGATCTCATTTTATCTTTTTAAGATTCTTACCTACGTATACGTAGGTAAGAATCTAAATAATACGTATACCCACCTATACCAAAGATATTTTATAGAATCTAAAAAATTCATAATTATCGGGTTAGGATTGATCTAAACCAGATCATTATATATATATAACTCATCATGCCAACTATAAAACAACTTATTAGAAACACAAGAAAGCCTATCCGAAATGTCACAAAATCTCCCGCTCTTCGGGGATGCCCTCAGCGCCGAGGAACATGTACTAGGGTGTATGTGCGACTCGTTTTTTTAGATAATAGACTAAAAAAAAATCTATTCTATTAATATAATAAGAATTGTGTATAAAATTTATGGTTTCGATTGGTGCAAACCGAATCACTTTAATTTGCAATTTAAGATTAAGATGAAAAAGACTTTCCCATTGGTAACAAATGGTTATCCATTAAGCGGGAAAAATCCTATTTCAAATAAAGAAAAATTATGCCCTAAATTTTGCAAGAACGGACTAAGAGGGTCAACTACCCAGTTAATCTTCATACTTAAATACCGTTACTGTATAGCTAGATTTCTTTGTGAAAGACCTATTACTAGATATTTCATGGGTAGAGCCCATGAGTGTGAACTGTACAAGTTAACAATAACATTGATTAAATGAAGATTCAATGAAGGAAGGGGCTCCGGTGTATAGAGAGGACCTCACCGTTTAAAACGTAATCATAGAAACGATGGAACCCACCATTTCTTTCTCCATTTCCATTTCTATTTAATTCACAATGTTTAGAAAAAAGAAAAAAATCGTGGTTGGGAAGGTTATAGTAGCAAAAGCCATTGGAATTATTATTTTATACATTGGAAGAATCCCTTTTTGTTATTAATAGACTAGGAAGGATAAAAGAATAACTGAAAGAAAAAATCAAATAGTTATTCATCAAAGTCTCATTTATTCAATGACCAGAGTTAAGCGAGGATATATCGCCCGAAAACGAAGGACAAAATTTAGTTTCTTTACATCAAGCTTTCGCGGAGCTCATTCAAAACTTACTCGAACTATTTCACAACAGAAAAGAAAAGCTTTGGTTTCCGCTAATCGGGATAGAGATAGGAAAAAAAGGGATTTTCGCAGTTTGTGGATCAGTCGAATAAACGCAATAATTGGCCAGAATAAAAAATTATACTATATTTATAATCAAACAATGTCTAATATGTACAAGAGGCAATTACTTCTAAATCGTAAAATAGTTGCACAAATAGCTATATTAAAGGGGAATTGTATTTTTATGATTGCCAACGATCTCATAAAAAAATAAAAATTCCCCGGAGACTCAACTCCGGGAAGGTGGTTAAATAGAAGCGATTTGTATGATAAAATAGAATTAGAATTCATATGACAAAGTCATCAAAATAAATAAAAAACCGCGCTCAAAAAAAAAAGATTTATTCTTCTTTACCTATTCTCTTTTTTCTTACAACGCAAGAACCCCAATTGGATTGTCGTAGTTTTCGAACAAAATATTAATCCAAATTTTCATTGAGTTTAGATTCAAAATTGAATTCAATTGAAGAGTAACTCTATTTTTTTTTTTTTTTAATAAAAGTCGTAGTAGTTCTAGTGGTCGACTCGCTTTTTTCAAAATTTTTTTTTTTAACAAAAGTTAATGAATTTACAAAAGGTAACAAAGATAAAATACGAGCTTGTTTTATAGCAATCGTAATTAATCGTTGTTGTTTTAAGGTCAATTTATTCACGCGTCTAGATAATATTTTTCCTTGTTTACTAATAAATCGAAAAAGTAAACTCATGTTTTTATAATCAATTCGATCCCCCGATTGGATCGGGGACAAACTCCTACGAAAAGATTGCTTAGATTTAAGAAAGAGTCGCTTAGATTTATCCATGGTTTGTTTATTCCTATACCGAAAATCCTATTTATTTCTTATAAAAATTTATTTATATTCTTATTTTGTTTTCTATATGTTTGTTTTCTATATGTTTGTTATATATATGCTATATAATATAATTTCATTATTCATTATATATAAATAATATATATAATATAAATAATAATAATATATATAATATAAATTTATATTATATAATATAAATAATATTAATTTATATCTTCTATCTGAAAGATTTTTTTTAATCTGTAAGGGTAACACACAAGCGATCCAATTTCTCTATTTCTTTATCTCTGCGTGAATCGTATGTTTGCAACAAAAGGGACAGAATTTTCTCAATTCCAATCGATTTGGCGTATTGTGTCGATTCTTTTGAGTAATATATCTAGAAACCCCCCTTGATTCCTTATTAACACTCTTTTTATCACAATTAGTACATTCCAAAATAACAGTAATTCGGATATCTTTACCCTTGGCCATGAACCTCCTTTGGTTTTTTTTTGATTCAATTAACTCTTCGATTTTCAGATTTGAAGCGAAGAATAAAAAAGGAACGAAAAAAAGTATAAGTTTATAATTCAAAATCAAATTATCAAATATTTTGTTCCAATTAATTTTTTATAGTACAGTAAAAATTCAGTAATAAAATGATTTCGAACTATATTTCGAATCGCAGTAAAGTATTTCATTTTTCATTTAAGTTAAGTATCTTCTATGATATTATTGCCCCTACCCAAGTATTCCAATTCCATTTGTGGTTTCACTCTATTATAAATAGCAATGGAATTGAATAAAAAATTCAATTCCATTAAAACCTGGCAAAAATTCCGAGTTTCACTGAGGCCAAATCCACCTTTCCCTTTCTTTCCAACTCCCTCTAATTCGAAAAAAGAAGGAATTAATCACAGATATTTGATATTTGATTTGATCTCTAATCTTCGTCACACCTTCCTGTCCCAATTACAATAACTAGAACGAAAAAAAGGGGAATATCAATGCATCCGGGAATAAACGATTGATTTCTATCAAGAGACCCGCTAAAACCGCGAACCATAGAGTACTTGCCACAGGTGCCACAGATAGATATGTTTTTAGATCTCGCATTTCAAATCCTCCTTCGTTTTTTTTCTTGTAATTTGTAATACATAATTACATATAGGAATATGATCAAATAGTTATTTTATTAATAATCACTTGCATTTGTCGGGGGAAGTCCGAATTCAATTTGAATTGTATAACGATTCATGAGATATTTTTTATTTCATTCTATATATTATTAATAATATTATTTTAACTATATTATTCTATAATGAATTTTCTGAAATTATGAATTTTATTATTATAATATAGAATTATAATATAATTATAATATAGAATTAATAATAATATTGTTTATTATTCTCTTTTTCATATTGAAAAAAAATTTTTGATATTTAAATTCTTTATATATTCTTTATTTTAGATTCTTTAGTTATTATTATATTATACTCTATATCTATATATTCTCTTTAATTTATTTAAATACTTTTATTCTATAGAATATAGAAATAGAATAATTTTTAATAAATAATTACATATAGTTCGATATTATTTTATAGGATATGAGAAAGTAAAAAAAAAAAGAAAAAAATAGAAGGATAATATAGATATATAACGAAAAAAATGTGGAAAACAAGAAAAAGATTCTTTAGAATGAAACTGGAAACCCATGGAAAGGGATGTAGCGCAGCTTGGTAGCGCGTTTGTTTTGGGTACAAAATGTCACAGGTTCAAATCCTGTCATCCCTATCCCATACTATTAGTTATTTTATTGTATGAGCAGTAAAAATAGATCAATTGAGACGGATTCAAATTGGACATACTAACTCTATAGCAATAGTTATCCATAGTGAACTATGGATAACTATTGCTATAGAGTTAGTATATGCATGCAAGATGTATTAGCATCACATAAAATAAATTTTTTATGAAAAAAAAAAGCGCTCTTAGTTCAGTTCGGTAGAACGCGGGTCTCCAAAACCCGATGTCGTAGGTTCAAATCCTACAGAGCGTGATTACATTATTGTTATATCGAATCGAGAATGACACGGAAATAACGGGATAACAATCTAATCTAAAGTCTGAATTTGATCTCCGTTGTTAATTTTAATCCTAAAACAACGAAATA